CTTCCTAAGAGCAGCGTGTCTACCAATTTCACCATAGCGGCTTGTGCTTGTCTTGAATTCATAATAGCCTATGAATAAGGAATCGTCTAGATTTAAGAATTAAATTGGGTGTAATATTTTTTTTTCAAATTGATGAATAAAAATTTGTTCAACTAAGTATTTGAAGGTTCATTATTTGAATTTTAGGCTAGGGTCTTAGTTTTATTGTGTATTTTCTATTTCTACTTTCCTCGACTTGAACTCTTGTAAAACTAGATACTCCTACTATGAATTAAGGGATAGAACCCCCTCAAAAAACATTTTTCTTTTAATGAATCGTTTTTGATTTATTTGATTTCAAAAGGGGAAACCAAAAAAGAAAATTTTTCATTTTTTGAATCATTCAAAATTGACACATATTTATCCAGAAAATTTTCACTAAGTTTTTTGCGTGGATTGATGGCGAGATATAGATGGGGTCTATATATAGTTATAGTAGGAATTTAGAAAAATAAGAAAGTTGTACAAAAAAGAAAACCTTATATTCTATTCCAAATCAAATAGGTTGATGGGGAAAACTCCCCACTTCGTAAATTAAGAAATATACTAAAAAGAAAATTTAGTATCTTGCTTTTTTGTCAACAAAAATAAAAATAAAGTATTCTTTATTTTTTGGAATTCGGAATAGAAGAATTCTTATTCTACAATATTCTAATTATAAGAGCGGAACGAATTCCATTTCCTATGGAGTAACTCCATAGGAAATGGAATTCGAGAGTTGGATTTTCGAACTGAAATGACTCAATTTTTGAGTCAGACCGATTTAGATTATTTCAACATGTTATGTTTTATTACTTATTTTACTTATTTTATTTGTTTGTCGCTCAAAAAACTTTTTGAATTCCCGGTAGAAAGAGATTTCCCTAAGGAAAACGCTTTTAACGCTGCCCAATACCCCTTACTTTTCCAAAAATTTTTACGAATACGCTTTTTTGATGCAGAAGTGCGTTTTTTTGGAACTGCCATTTAAATAAAAATTAAGAAATTACTCATTGGTATAGCTGGATGTGAAAGACATCTATTGTTCAAACAAAAATCTAAACTAAAGGAGTAGATAAGATGGGTGAAAAATATGGGAAAATCTCATAAATTATTACTAATTTATAATAATAATAATAAAAATCGAAAAAAAAGAAGAATATTTTTAGTAACTTGTGAAAGTTGGGAAAAATATGTTTAATTTGACTTGAATTTGAAAATTCCAAAGAGACTAGTAATTAGAGACTAGTAATAATTATAGACTAGTAATTTGTTTCTTTCTTTCATCTGATTTGACCAATTAAAACTTCTTGATTTGATAGAACTTCTTGATTTGAATATTTGAAGTATTTAGCAGAATAAATTAAAAAGAAATAAAAATTCAAAAATTATATTAAAGTTAGTGCATATCTTCATTTTTTTATTCACTCCTTTTTTAAAGTACATTGAATCGGAAACAATTAATATTAATTAAGAATTAAAAAACTTTTTTATGGAACAGACATATCAATATGCATGGATTATACCTTTCGTTCCACTTCCAGTTCCTATGTTAATAGGAGTGGGACTTCTTCTTTTTCCGACAGCAACAAAAAATCTTCGTCGTATGTGGGCCTTTCCGAGTATTTTATTGTTAAGTATAGTCATGATTTTTTCAACTAATCTGTCTATTCAGCAAATAAATAGCAGTTCTATCTATCAATATGTATGGTCTTGGACCCTCGATAATGATTTTTCTTTCGAATTCGGCTACTTGATTGATCCACTTACTTCTATTATGTTACTGTTAATCACTACTGTTGGAATTATGGTTCTTATTTATAGTGATAATTATATGGCCCACGATCAAGGATACTTGAGGTTTTTTGCTTATATGAGTTTTTTCAGTACTTCCATGTTGGGATTAGTTACTAGTTCGAATTTGATACAAATTTATATTTTTTGGGAATTGGTTGGAATGTGTTCCTATCTATTAATAGGGTTTTGGTTCACACGACCCCCTGCGGCAAATGCTTGTCAAAAAGCGTTTATAACTAATCGTGTAGGGGATTTTAGTTTATTATTAGGAATTTTAGGTTTTTATTGGATAACAGGTAGTTTTGAATTTCGCGATTTATTCGAAATATTCAATAACTTGCTTTATAATCATGAAGTCAATTCTCCTTTTGTTACTTTGTGTGCTGCTCTATTATTTGCCGGTGCAGTTGCTAAATCTGCACAATTTCCCCTTCATGTATGGTTACCTGATGCTATGGAGGGACCCACTCCTATTTCGGCTCTGATACATGCTGCTACCATGGTAGCGGCGGGGGTTTTTCTTGTAGCTCGCCTTCTTCCTCTTTTCATAGTGATACCCTATATAATGAATTTGATCTCGTTGATAGGAATAATCACAGTATTATTAGGAGCTACTTTAGCTCTTGCTCAAAAAGACATTAAAAGGGGTTTAGCCTATTCGACAATGTCTCAATTGGGTTATATG